TTATTCGAGTCGAATTGAAATTCATTTTCAACTCATTCATAACTGTTTAGTCAAAATAACAATTTATTTTGATTGAACTGCTTAGTTTTGTTTGCTGTGGTACATGTATCATTTCAAGATTCATCGACTTGAATTGTTCCATTTACTTCAATTTTATTTTTATTTCGATATCAATTATAAATATATATTGATCTTGCTCTTATACTTTATACAAATAAGACTCTTTTCTCGATTATACAAATAAGACTCTTTTCTCGATTTTTCATCTCACTTCGGATTCTCTATAAAAATCTATAAAAAAAAAGAATTCAAAATAGAATTTTGAATAAAATACTAATTAAATAAAATACCAATCCATATAAAATCTATATAAAAATAGAAAATACTATATTCTATATGTAATATAGTACCTCCACCTATATAATATAAAAATAAAATATAATAATAAATAATAATAATATTAAACATTAATGGAATAGGATCTTATATTAACTAAATTCGACTTCTATTCTATATATTCTATTTCTATTCTCTATATTCTACTTCTATATTCATTTAGAAATTTATATAAATATATTAATTAAAATTAATTCAATTATTAATTCAATAATATTAATTCAATTTATTAATTATTCAATTTAGCAATTCAATGTTAGGGCAATAAAAGACTCCTTTCTTTTATTGCTATACCTTACCTAGTATAGCAATATAAAGAAGAGCCCATTTTACAATGTTAAATGTTAATAATGAAAGTTAATAAAGATCCTAATTTTTCAAACTCCAGCTTGTCTATAAATAGAGTAAGTCGTTTTTAAATCCGTGTAACTTACGAGTAGATTTGATTTTTGTTGAGTTAGGTTGGAATTTGTTTTTAAATGAGTTCGTGTCATGATTTTGACTCCAAAAATTCATTAGGCTTAGGCGGGTATCCCAAAGACAAAGAAAAAAAGTATCACTAACTCTTTTTGATTGCGGATAGGAAAAGGGAAAATTCCTAATGTAATTGACTTAGGAAAGAAAATTGGGTTTGTTTAGCCAAGACAAGATAAAAAAAAATAGCTATTGGTTCTATTGAAGTGCACTTTTTTTGATTTCGGCTTTATACTCTATCCTGAATGATTCCTGCGAGCAAGCTTATGAGAATGCTTTTTTTTTTCGTTTTTCGATAAACCAAGCAATTGCAAGTGGCTAGTTACAAACAATACAATAATGAAGAAATAAAAACTATACAATTTTTGTCTTTGTATCTTTGTATTTGAATTTTATTTCATTTTTTTTAGGGCTATACGGACTCGAACCGTAGACTTTCTCGGTAAAACAGATCAAACTGATTATTCTCAAAATGATTCGAACTGTTTCAAAGACCCAACATGCATTTTTTTGCATTGGGCTCTTCCATTAACTGATATAAATAATCAGTTAGTCTACCATAATTCTCTTGACAAGAAGATAAGAAGATGGCTCCATGTGCTCTGATTTCTTATTTGGATTCCGATCTGAGAGCACTACCGAAGTGTTTCAAAGAAGGTTATCCTGACGTAGGTTTGCTTTTGGCTTAGATCAACCTAAGTTAAATGAAGTCTCCATCGCCCCCCTTTTATTTAAAAAATCCAATATGAAACTTCATACACCTTAAAGTTCATAAGATAGGACGAAAAAAGAATTTTTTGAGGTCTTTATACTCATTATGCCTAGCATTGAATAGAGTTAGTATTCCCCTTATCAATATCTTAAATCAATAATGGGTTCTATTGGTTGCCTAAAATCTAAAAATATAAATAGAAAAGGGGCACCTAAATTGGACCGAATCTTTTGTCAGGCTATTGTTCTCTTGTTCCCTAAAAGTCATGGAGTAAGACATCAACTTCTCAATAAGTTGTTTGATTCCATAATGTACTCCTCTGAAAAAACATCGGCGCGCGTGTAAACGAGGTGCTCTACCTAACTGAGCTATAGCCCTTTTGCTTGTGATATATATTTTATCATGTCAATAATTTCTTGTCAAGATGAATATTACATGATCCAACTTTTATCTCTTTGATCGGTATTGCTTATAAATAATATTACATTTATAATCCATCGATGTGATGGGTTCCATTTCTTTCTCTTTTTGATTCTAACTGACCTACTTAACTCAGTGGTTAGAGTATTGCTTTCATACGGCAGGAGTCATTGGTTCAAATCCAATAGTAGGTATAACTTATTAGATATCCGAATCCATGGTATCTAATAAGTTTTTCTAGCCGCCTTAATTTTATTGATTTTTGATATTTTCCATTCCATTCTATTTCTCTTTCTCTAGTTCATTGTTGAATTTGAAAATTTTTCGTTGTATTAGATAGAATCCGATTCCATTTATGATTCTAGTCAATTGGCAGAATTAAAAAATAAAGTGTATAAACAGAATTTCTGTTTATACAGAAGTTTTTCTTTTGATTATTCGGGCGCACCGCCAACGGGTTATAGTTACGAAATCACATTGATAGCCTCTACTCGTGCT